CTCTTTGGATAATAGGTACTGTAACTGGTATTCTTGTGATCGGTTTAATAGGTATTTTCTTTTATGGTTCATACTCCGGGTTGGGTTCATCTCTGTAATAATCTAATAATAAGATGAACTGAGTTGGAGACATGAAAGCTTAAGAAGGCAAGTGGATCCTTGCCTTCTTAAGCCTTCTTAAGCTTTCATAATATTTTATTAGTATAAATAAAAAAAAAGAACTTTTCCCTATTTTGAAAAAAAAAACTTCATTTCTTATAATGTTTTTGAAAACTTCATTAATTAATTTAGAGCATCCCTTATTCGCGGATAGTATCTTATCTATCTTTCAAAGTTAGAAGGAATCGCTCGATTTCATTTTCCTGAATGACACAATTACAATATATATTTCTGTCGATCAGCTATTATGCAAAGCAAATCCTTTTCGAATAGATCCTTATCCTTACTCTACTCTATTTAGTATCTCATCAAAGTTGAATTTTTTCTAAGTCCATTAAGTTCTATTTTATCAAAAGATTTCCCTCTATTTTTTTTTTGTTTGTTCACTACTTTCTATATGTATACGTAATAAATATAAAAAAAGGGTTCTGATAAACATGGAAAAAATAGAAACTAATAAGGATAGTAATTTTTGACGAACGGGATCAAAAACCGTTTTTATGTAGACACAAGAAAGAAATGTAGAAAATTCCTTTCTTGTGTCAAAGAAAAGACTAAGAAGAAGAAGGCGAATAATCCTTTGTTTTCTATTCTCCACTTACTTATCTTATGTTTAGTATCCAGTGAAATTTTAGATGTTATTCTATTAGAATAGAAAAAGATTGATCCATTCTATGACATTTCAATCTCACAAGAGTGACCTAGTGACACCGCTCGAATTTGGCTTGAAAAAAAAAAAGAAGGGATAAAGTCAAATAATCTTCTTCACAATATACATACTATGACTAGGAATGCGGTACAAATAATTCCCGATATCGACATCTGGAATAGAAACAAGCAAAAAGCTTTTCATAATTTTTGATCATACATAACATATACAGAACATAATTGAATTCCCAAAACAAGAATTTGATTCTTTTTACGAACTTGATATTGGAAATCCGAGAATCTAGAAATTCATTTCGGACAATTGAACCTTCTCAAACTGTTTCTTCTTAAGAACCAAAAATATTTGTGCCAAAATAACAGATGCCAAGAAGAACAAAAGGCCTTGGACACGGAATGGATCTTGAAGTACTATTTCCGCATCCCCTTGACCAAATCCACCCACATTAGGATTACTCGTTAATGGCTGATCAACTTTGATAGATTCGCCTTCGGAAACAAGAAGTTCTGGCCCTGGGGGGATAATATCAACCACTTGACGTTCATCTGACGCATCCGATATGGTTATTTCGTACCCCCCTTTTTCTTTTCGTATGATTTTACTTACTACACCAGCCGCTGTAGCATTATAAACTGTATTGTTACTCTTGCTCCCATCGGGATAAATCTGACCCCTTCCTCTGTTCCCACCTACATATATGGGATATTTTAAGAAGTGAACATCTTTATTAGTAGCGGGGTCCGGGGAAAGAATAGGAAAGGTGACTTCACTATATTTCTGACCAGAAACAGGACCTATCACAAGAATATTTTTTTTAGTGGGGCGATAGCTCTGAAAAGACAGATTTCCTATCTTTTCTTTCATCTCGGGCGAAATACGATCGGGGGGGGCTAATTCAAATCCCTCAGGTAAAATAAGAACAGTCCCCACATTCAAACCTCCCTTTTTACCATTAGCAAGAACTTGTTTAACTTGCATATCATAAGGAATTCGAACAACCGCTTCAAATACAGTATCAGGAAGTACCGCTTGCGGAACCTCAATATCCACGGGCTTATTAGCTAAATGGCAATTGGCACATACAATACGCCCGGTCGCTTCTCGTGGATTTTCATAACCCTGCTGTGCAAAAATGGGATATGCATTGGAAATGGATGTCCGAGTTATGATATATATCATTAGCGATACGGAAATAGATCGAATAATCTCTTTCTTTATCCAAGAAAAGGTGTTTTTAGTTTGCATGGTCCAATCATTGATCCCGAAAATTTCTACAATAAAATTAGGTAGGTCGCTTGTATAGTTCCCTATCCACAATTCTGCTATTTACTGTACTGAAATCATTTTACTGGAATATAGGAGTAGGAGAAATCCCTGTAGGGTAGAAAGAGTAAGTACGTCTTAAAATTGAAATGCTTTGCTTATGTACCTTATGTTACAAAGTAACAAATATTATAGTTGGATCAGTCATTCATTGAATGATAAATCACTACAAGTGATGGAGATACACGATTTAAATACCGGAAGATCCAATATTTAAAAATTGTATCCAGAATGACTGGAAAAGTAGAAACAAGACCAGATATAATTTGATCGTTGTGAGCAAATCCAAAATCTTTGTAGACATAGCCAATCATTAGTTCCCAACCATGGGGCGAATGGAATCCGATACATAAATCAGTTAATAAAAGAATAGAAAAAGCTTTTATTGTGTCACTTAAGTTATATAGGAATTCTTGAACCCAAGAGTTAAGAATAGCAAGTTCTTCATTACCCAGAATAGAATAACCACTTAAAATAATGAAAGAGGTTATATTTGTCGATAAGTGCAAAATCATATGGATATGATCCTCATTGTGCATCTTGATCAATTGGATCGTTTCTTTGTGGATTCCTATACGAAGTGTTTGTAGATGTGTTTCCGGGTATTCTTTTATCATTTCGTCCAAGAGTAAGAGTTCTTCCAATTCTATGAATTTTTCTAGAATACTCTTTTCTTGAATATCAGTCAAAAAAGTTTCGGATTGCCTAGTATTCCACCAATTAGTAATCCAAAATTCAAGACATTTATTAAATGAGAGAGAGATCCACCAGGGCAAAAATACTCTAGATGTAAGATATAGAAGAGGAAGAAATGCTTTCTTTTTTGCCATTTTTTCATCTTTGAATTGTTAATGAACCCACCTCATTTGTTGAATCTATGTGATCTACTATTTCTATTAACCCTAAGTTCTATTCCAAGGCATCGGACCTATGAATCTATTCCCTGTTTTTTATTTGTGATTTAGTAATGAGTCCTTGAATTTAGAAAGAATACAGAAATAGAATAAGAGCCCGTTTCGAATGAAGAAATAAGAAAAAATATTGTTTCCAGATACCTCAATTGAATTGATCAAATTCGAAGCCCTTTTCGATGAATGCTTGAAAGAACCAACCAATTCAAGCAAGTAATGAATATTATTCGGATTTCAAGCCAAAAGAACTCCCCTTGTCCTTTCTATCAAAAAAGAAAATCTTTCGAAAAAAAAAAATGGCCGGCTACCCACAGTTATAGTCCAGGAAAAATGGAGCGAGATTTATGAAGAATATTCTGATCTAACGATCACAAATTCAAAAACTAATGATCAAAAATGAGTGGCAAAACAAGACAGAAAAGTTATCCTTATAAGAGATACAAGCAGTCCTTTGCCTTTGATCATTAAGAAACACAAAAGAAAAGATAAAAAAAAAAGAAAGGTCGATTGACAAAAGAAAGGAGAGAGCATTTACAAGATATGATCTATTTGTATCTAACCTATCAATTCATATTGAAAATAAAAAGAGAAATCCTTTATTCCGAAATGTTTTGATATACGAGATGAATCTATTATTTTATTTCGATTTGTTACTTTTACTTGTTTTTTACTGAATTGAGTTGAGTGGATTTCCATACGCATAAATTCTTTTTTATGCGGACAAAAAAAGTTTCGTTTTATGGATGTTCCATATACGTCTACTTTGGATCGAATGAACGTTCTGAAAAAACTTTATTAAGCTATGCTATGCTGAAGAAAGAAAAGAGAATTCTTGAATTTTTTCCCTGCCGATGGGAAAGAATTTCTTCTTCAGTTCAAGTTCATTTCAAAATACTTCAATCGGTACGCGCAAGAAATAGGCCAATTCGGCGGCTTTTTGCTCAATTTCACGCGGAGTCAAATTCTCATCAGTACGCGTCAAGGGAACGGCCCCCTGTCCTTTGATTTCCATATAAAGGACACGACGAGCATAAATACCCTCTTTAACTTCTATTCGGATGGACTGAATATCTTTCATACGAAATCGTAGGAAGATGCGACGATTTTTTCCAGGAAATCCCCAACGAAAAATACACACTATTCCTTCTTTTCTATCGAATCGATCATAGCCACTACCTACATTCCACGAAATTGTGCACCACAAATAGGAACTAATAAAGAGACCTGCGATACCGTAGAAAGACATCACGATCCCTTGTGGAAAAAAAAGAATTTGTTGAGAGGGAACTAAAGATATCAAATTCTTACCGAGATAACTGGAAGATCCAACTAATACGAATCCTAGTGAACCTAAAAAAAGGATAAAGGCCCAGCAGAAATTACTTATTTTTCGAGACCCCACTATAAGTTCTATCCATATATGTTCTGATCGCCAACTCATACTAGATCCAGTTGCATTTTATTGGAATTGAGAAAATAGTCCAAATGAATTTGACTTTCCTTTTTTTGTTTCCGAAGTAACTCTCATCAACTAGCATCATTCGGATGTAACCCTTTAGAAGTAATTCATCTAATTGGTTAGATCCAATTGGTTAGGTCTAAAATAAGAATATCCCTTTTCTATGATCTCCTATAGATATCCACATATAGATACATTGACTTTACATTTCATACATCCACCTCGATTCCGATCTATTTGAAAATTGCTATAATTTATTTACCCATATATTTACGCATACATAAGATCTATGTTCGGAGGAAACCGCCATATTCTACTACTACTAAATAGATATCTGTGTTATCTATATCTAAGTCTTGAAAAAAAATAGATAAGATTTGCACCTATCGAATCTAAAAAATCTTGTTTTTTTGAACATGAAGAGATAAAGAAGCCATTGCAATTGCCGGAAATACTAGGCCCACTAAAGGCACAAAGAGAGAGGGTAAGTTGTTAAGAGTTGTCATAGAATGGGTACCTCGATTTAATATTTGTACCTGTTATTGTTAGAAAGATATCTTAGAATAATTATAATTCGTATATAATTAGATTGAGTATATCTAAGTGAGTATATATATTAAATAATAAGTGCAAGGAATAGATAATTAAATAAATGAGACTTATTCTTCTTTATCTTTCTACATGAAATATAGAAATATACGTATGATAATCTATTCTATTCTTGTCTTAAAATTAGAATTGAATTCTCATTTTTATTTTATTTAATAAATAAAGAAATAAAGAGTTTCTTACAAATTCCCGAAGGATTCGTTAGAATTCAATCCAACAACAGGATTCTTAGTAAAAATAGAGATTCTCGGAAGATAGAGTAGAAAGAAAAGATACTCTATATCTCTATTTTCTATATTTGAATTATATATACTATACATACGAAGCAAGAAGGAAAGATGACCTTAGGTTTATTTTATTTGCCTTGCCCAATTTGAATTTCGAAGAAGGAACCATTTTTTTTTATCTTGTTGATAGAGATAGAGGTTTCCTAATTAATAATCAGTAATATCGGTATAAAAAAAAGAATTATCCGCACGATTCTTTATACAATTTACAATTAAATATTATGATTATGTCACCAAAGAAAAAAGAAATTCTTCCTTAGAATTTTTACTTTGATTCCGATAAACTATCTAATTGTTCGCTACAAATACAAAAATGTAACTAAATTAAATAAAAATAATTTGACTTAAGGCTCTACTTAACTTAATAAGTGAATTTTAATTCAAAGGAAAAAAAGCGTGAAGCTTAAATAACTCACTCAGAACACCCTTTAAAGGATTACGTGGTACAATTGGATCGAATAAGCCCTTATCGAATAAATATTCAGCCGCTTGTGAACCTTCAGGTACTATCTTATTCAATGTTTGTTCAATTACTCTTTTACCTGCGAATGCAATATAAGCATTCGGTTCGGCAATAATGATATCCCCCAACATCCCAAAACTAGCCGTTACCCCACCAGTAGTAGGAGATGTAAGGATTGATACATAGAATAACTTTTTATGGGATTGATAATCATATAAAGCAGCAGATATTTTAGCCATTTGCATCAAGCTCAAGCTTCCTTCTTGCATACGTGCTCCTCCGGAAGCACACACTAGAATCAGAGGTAAAAATTTATTGGTAGCGTACTCGATCAAACGGGTGATTTTCTCGCCTACTACGGATCCCATACTACCCCCCATAAACTGAAAATCCATAACTCCAATTGCTATGGGAATACCGTTTAGTCGACCTGTGCCTGTTTGAACAGCATCGGTTAATCCTGTCTTTCTTTGATAAGAATCAATACGATCTTTATAAGGTTCCTCCTCCGAATGAAATTCAATAGGATCCAGAGAAACCATGTCTTCATCCATAGGATCCCAAGTACCTGGATCAATCGAAAGTTCGATTCGATCTGAACTACTCATTTTCAAATGATATCCACATTGGTCACAAATATTCATTTTGGACTTCAAAAGTTTCTTATAATTTAATCCATAACAATTTTCGCATTGAACCCACAAATGCCTATATTTTTGAGTCAAATCGAAATCAGTAGAATTTTCTCTTCGAGTAAAATCAATACCATTCCTGCTAGTTCTTATACTGGAGCTCCCCCTTTCATTACTATTTCTACTTTCACCATAAATGGAACTATAAATGTAACTGTCACTGGAATTGTCACTACTACTTAAAAAGGAACTCTCAATACAAATTTGAGAACCAAGATAAGAGTTAATGCACCTAGTAATGTGATTATTCCAACTGTATATGGAATAAATATTCCTATTACTATCTCTAACTAAAAAGGTATCATCAGAGATAAAATTACGAACGTCCCTGACACCCACTAAATGATTAGCATTACTGTAACTAGAACTTTCACTCCAACTATGAATCTTTTTATCCATATCGTTTCTAACCGGACCCTCACTTACACTGGTTTTTTCAATAGGATTACCAAACCTATCGATTAATTTACTTAGCCCACACCTGTATTCTAATTTTCCTTTATACAACATCGAATTGAACCACCGTTTTTCCATAGAACTTTCTTGCCCCTATTTACGTGAAAATACAATAGATGAATAGTCATTAGATGAATAGTCATTCAATGAAAAATCATTTGAATATTTCATTTTATATCGGAATAAGCATAGAGATCCAATCACTAGATCATTAACTAATAAAATAAGGAATGAGTTTTGAAAAAAGGATTTTCTTTTGTTTTGTGAGAACCCGGAGTATTACTTCACTATAACTATATAGTTATGATGGAACTCTTTTTTATTATAGAATATTCTAAATATTTTTTTTAATTCGAAATTGAAATAGCGATTTCCTTCATCTTGTGTCAAATTCGCATCGAAAAAAAAGAAATATTTGTTCTCGTTTATCAATAACTTTTTTCGTAAAATCTCGTTTATTCCAACACGGAACGA